CCCAATCATTCTCTTGAAGCTCATCCTCTTCATCATATCCACCATCCCCTTCACCAAAAAATGCATAATCAAAATATTCATCATTCACTTCATCAGAAATGATCGGCTTGCCCCGAAATGACCTGGCCCAATAGGGAAATTCCAATTCATTGGGCCTTTCGATCCAATCAAATAGAAAGCCCCAAGGTTGCCATATTCTAGGAGCCCAAACTATGTGATCGACTACATCCTCCGCTAACTGTTGCGGGTCGGTGCCTTCTGCCCATTCTTTAAACTCCGATTCGTAGAGAAATCTACGATCAAAGATAGAACGAGATCCATTTTCCATCATCTCTAAGGGATTCCTCGGTTCGGGCCGAAGAAGCGAGGATCCCACCAGAGCGCCTTCTACTACTTCTAATAGGCCATCAAATAGACCAGAATCCATCTCAACGAGTCTATAAGAAGTGATCCAATTTTTTTCATCGGGTCCGGGTAGAGACCAAAGATCTTGAGCGACCGATCCGGCAGAACAACTCAAAAGATAAAGAAGTATCGTTAATTTCTTCATGCTCGTTCCAAGTTCGAAGAACCATTTGTACAAATAAGAATCCCCTTCGTAACATGATTGCTTCTTCATATAGATAGATATAGGATCTATAAGGCAGCAATTATTTATAAGTACACTTTGTGCAACAGCCCTTCCTATCTGATAGAAAAGGATCCCATGATCCGGAACCGGTCTTACATGCGCTCGCAACTCCCAAGTTTGTCTATGAAGAGCGAATCGAATTGTATTAGTGTCTATAATTGATTTCTTCTGTGTAATACTAATCGATAGGGCCTCATTGGTAATTGCTACAAGATCTCGTGCATTGTAACCCATGGCTATGGACCCGAATCCATTAGTATGGAACATTTTCTTTTCCAAGTGAAATCCCCTAGTATACGAAAGGGTGAAAACGTGCTTTCGTTGTTGTGGAATAAGAATCCTTCGTATCTTAATGCATGTATTTAATTTATTCGGAGCTATTAGAGCGGGATCCACTTTTTGGGGAATATGAGTCGAAGCAATAACAAGAATCTCTGTAGTGGACCGTCTTTCACAATCCCCGGAGAGATAGTTCAATAATAAACCGAGGGACTCCGACTCATCCACATACAGATCATGAATGTTTGGAATCCATACTATGCAAGGAGACATTGTTCTTGCCAATTCGAATTGCAAGTTGATAGAAGCTAGGTTGATTTCCAACTCGATGATATACCTAAGTATCTCATCATCCACCGTATACTCCTCCCTCAGCTCCGGGTCCGAGTCCAAGTTCGAATAGTCACGATCATCAATATCATCCGCATCTCTAAGCGCATCCATATATTCCTTAGCAGGATCGCTATCATTATCAATCCCATCAATATCCACATCATCAAGCGCTTCCATATAGTCCTCAGGATCGAGATCATCAATAACTATTTTTTTCAAACCCAGCTTGTTCAGAAATACCGTAATAAAAGGAAGATAGGAGTTTGTCGCTAGGGATTTGACCAAATAGGATCGTCCAGTTCCTATAGGACCTATCACTAAAATACCCCTAGAGGGGGATAGCGCTAGGCGGAACGAAAAGGGTTTCGGGTTTCCATGAGATGGGAAATGAAAACTATTGGCCCCACACGAGGTTTGTGAATAAGTGATTGTCTGATAATGAGCAAGGAATATCCGTCTTTCTGCTAAACAGGATGTATTGAACTCATAATTCATTAGATCCTTTTGATGAATGTCAACTAAGTATCGTAAGTAAATTGCTCCCGCTTGTTCAAACATTTGATAACCATAGTCACTCTTTACTAAACGATCAATATGAGTCAGACTCCATAGAATTTGATCAATCCCTTTTTCTGGCCTTAGGGTGGAGAAATGAAACGAGTAAACTCTCTCTTCATCCAAAAACCAATCACAGGTATCGATCCAGGATTCTATTTCATCATGAGTCTGAAACCTTTGCCCTTTTCTTATCCATGAATAGATCTCTTTACTTGTATGACTTAGATATCTCGTATTTCTCGAAAAAGTGATTCGATTGATGGGATTTGGTATGATACTTATGAGATCGATGAGATTGAAAAAGATCTTCTGTAGAAATTTGACCCCATAAGCGGGACCACCACCAAATAGCGCAAAACCCAGTATTTCCGCTAGAAAATCTTCTAATTGTTCCCGAGCAACTAGAAAGAGATCCTTTAACCAGAAAGAATTCGGTTCAGGTTTAGGATACCCATCCACAAGTTTGTACACCTCAATCGTGTATGATGGAATCATCAAAGATTTTATCCTCTCGAACTCTGTCTGTAACTCACTAGAGTCTAGGGAAACAGAGAAAAGAAGTACCTGAACGAGACATCCAGCAAGAAGAAGAAGTAAAAGGCTTGAATAGAGGAACTCCCGAATATTTGGCGAGCTCAGATGTGTCGATATCAATGGTGACTCATTATTTCGATGAATCATTTCTTCGACCCGAAGAAGCCTACGGAAACACTTCCACGAAATATCACTTGAAATCTCATCACTTATCGGTGTCCACAATCCCCACAATTTGAGCTTAAGAGCTCGCCATTTTAGCTTAAGAATTCGCCATGCTGATCTGTGCATAATATAATGAAAAATGGATACAAATTTGTGACTGCTACTTAGCATCGGCAATAGGTCTGAAAAAGCATCTAAAAATAGAAAATTTAGATATTTGTACCCTGTCGAAGTAAAGAACCATGGCATATATGTTTGGAATAGATTCCATTTTGATAGAGTTGAAAAAGCACTATCTCGTTGAAAGGTTCTATCCATCTGCCCTTTCTCAACGTCTTTCTTTAGCCAATTTCGCCAAAGACGCAATTTTTGACTCGTTTCGGGCGGTAAATATTTATCAGAACGTGGAGTGTGAATCAAACCCATGTTTGAATTGAAATTGAGATACTGATGCAAGTTCTTCCTTTCTGAATCAGATAGATTCATATCTGAAAGAGGTTGACAATAAGTTCTTTCCAAATTGACTATTTCTTTCTCTGTTAGTGGTGTTCCAGAAATGTCTGCGATCGAGTAAATAGTTCTACGAACGAATAGATCGGATCGAATTGGAAAATGGAAAGATTTGTACAAGTTATACCTTTCGTTACCCCTTTGTGGAAAATCGTTAGGTATGAATATGTTAGATACCTGTGACTCGATTGGTGAAATAGTATCTCTCTCAAAAAAAGCATGTTTTTTTTTACCGACGCACAAAGAAAATTTTTTGTTGCGAATGAACAAGATATTGAGGAATTGTCTATACGTAAAATCATAATTCTTGATACGGGCCTTTTCCATAGAAAAAGGGAATCTTTTGTTACAATAGAAGAAGAAGTGGTGTGGATTATTCAAGAATCGAAGTCGATTTGCTTTATAAAAAGAAGATATCAATGAACTTCTATGAAATGCTTTTACGGGATTCAGCCAATTTTCTTGATCGCAGGATATCGTTGAGAAATAGGAATCCGTGTTATCAAAGGATTTCCTGCGATTCTTTCTAGTATGGGAGTCAATCATCCACTTCCACTTTGGTATCTTATTGAACAAAAAGGGTGATATTGTTCCTCCATTGATCAATAATTGAGGTTTTTGGGAAGTATCATGATCATCCGCTTTCCATTTTTTCAAATGAACGATTGGAAGACCTAGTGATTTTAACAACGGATTGCAGAGTTGATCATTCGGACCTTTCAATTCCACAATGTGGATCTCGGACCTATGAATGGGCATATTCCTTAAACTCACAAAGAAAAAAGGAAGTGAGTTAGACAAAAAGAGAATCAGCTTTGACAATGACTTAGCAATTTTTTTTTTGTTGATAACCTTAGACCAATCAATCCAATATTGATTAATACGTAATCGACCGAAGACTACTTGAACTTGAAAACGGCTTTTCTGCTCAGAAACGAAATGTTCCTGGAAATTTTTGCTCCCGTTGAAACATTTGTCTCTATATGCATCAGGATCCCGATTCGTGGATCTCTCGCTTCGAGAAATCAAAATAAGAGAATCGAACCATTTCTTCTGATTCTTTTTCAAATTCGATAAATGTTGGTTGATCGTATATTTCATTATAGTTCTATGATTCAGAGTATCGTTTCCTATTTGATCCCTTTGAATGCCATATTCGAAGTTGCGATCGGATCTATTTTTTAAAAAGAATCCATTCAATACATTTCTTATGTACACATAAGTGCTATATTGAATTTGAATCAGATTTCGGATCAATCTATATTGATTGACTGCCTCCATTATGTTGTTGCTAGCAAATACCACTCTTTTTTCTTTTGTATCTTTCAAAGAATTCCCGCAGGAGATCCGAAGCCATTTTTTTCTGATCCTTCGATAAAAAGATTCATTCTCTTCATAAAAAATAGGAGGTAGAACCAATAAAGATTTCTTTTTCGATTCATCCCTGGAGTTGAATACCTCATTCAAGAATTGTTTTTGATCCAATCCGTAGGAATCAATAGAAAAGGCAAATCCCTTATGATACACCAGATCCGGCTCGGTTATTGATAGAGTGAATAGATCTGCCATTTCTTGAAATCTCTCTTCGGATTCAAAATCGTGGTGTAACGTGTATCCCCCCCTGTTCCGGGCATGGAATAGATGAAAGAAATTTAAAAATGGATTTTTGTTCAAGAATGAAATCTTATTGGAACTGTCCATATTTGGTTCATCCTTCATAACCATATCACATCCCCGATCTGATGAAATAGGATGAATTGAGACGGTCTTTTGTAAATACGTAATTATCTTGAATATATTAACCATTTCTTTCTTTTCCGACCGCCTGCAGGGGACAAAAGAAACATCTTGTTCTTTCTTCAACAATTTCTGATCTCTAGTGGACCTCTCAGTCGGATTTGAACCCAGATGAAGTTCTGACCATCTGTCAGAGAAAAAAGAACGAATGGATCTTGTAGGATTCCCAAGAAGTTCTTCTATTTCTTCCGGA